TTTGAGTGATTAGTTGAAATTAACCAATTYGGCTAACAAAAACTTGARTGATTAGTTGAAATTGATTGATTTGGCTAACAGAAACTTGAGTGATTAGTTGAAATTGATTGATTTGGCTAACAGAAACTTGAGTGATTAGTTGAAATTGATTGATTAGGCTAATAGAAACTTGAAGGATTAGTTGAAATTAACCAATTTGGCTAACAAAAATTTGAGTGATTAGTTGAAATTGATTGATTTGGCTAACAGAAATTTGAGTGATTAGTTGAAATTGATTGATTTGGCTAATAGAAATTTGAGTGATTAGTTGAAATTGATTGATTTGGCTAATAGAAATTTGAGTGATTAGTTGAAATTGATTGATTTGGCTAATAGAAATTTGAGTGATTAATTGAAATTGATTGATTCGGCTACAATTTATAGAACTAATTTCAACTAAATAATTTTTTTTAGTACAAGTTACATTTAGCAGAAATTATCTACTTCCAAAAGTATCAAAAACTTTTATACCTACTATACTAAAATGTAAAAAAGATAAGCTAAATAAAGCTAATGGGTTCATACCCCATTTATAAAGGTGCCCCCCTTTTCTTTTTAATTTTAAATTTTTATAAATATATTTTTTATCTTACTACAATAATAGGCACTATAATTGCTATCTCAACTCTTTCATGGTTATCTGCATGGATCGGGCTAGAAATAAATCTTCTATCTGTTCTACCATTAATAAAAACAAAAACTAAAACTTCAACGGAAGTAATAATTAAATATTTTATTGTTCAAGCTATCGCCTCTAATATTCTACTATTTTCAATTATTATTTTCACCAATTCGGCTTATTTTAGGCTATTTAACACTAGATCCTCAAAAATTCTACCTTTGATTATCTCTTCTTCTCTTTTCTTAAAAATCGGAGCAGCCCCTTTTCACTTTTGGCTGCCTGAAGTATCTTCAGGTCTCCCCTGAAATATAGTACTTATCCTACTAACCTGACAAAAGCTAGCCCCAATAATTTTACTAACTAATACAATCAATAATTTAAATTTTACCTATTCAATCATCATTTTGTCTTCAATTATTGGAAGATTTTTAGGATTAAATCAAACTTGTTTACGAAAATTAATAGCTTATTCCTCTATCAACCATATAAGATGAATAATTTCAATATTATTAATTTCTTATAATACTTGATTAATATACTTTATTATCTATTCAATCATTAATCTAAATATCATTATTATCTTACATAAATTTAACTTAAATAATATAACTCAAATATTTAAATTTTCTAACTTTAATAAAAATTTGAAACTTCTATTTATAATAAATTTCTTCTCTTTAGGAGGGTTACCACCCTTTTTAGGGTTCATGCCTAAATGAATAGCAGTAAACCAGCTTATTAATAATAAATCATACACTATTTCTATTTTATTAATTTTAACGTCCCTAATTTCACTTTATTTCTATGTCCGGCTAAGTTTTTCTAGATTAACTTTTTTTTGTTTAGAAAACTTAAATAAAAAAATATTTTGATGAAAGGGATTTTTAATGACTTTAACTAATCTAACAACTCTCTTAGGCCTTTTATTCTTTTCTCTATCTTACTATTTAATATAAGAATTTAAGTTAAATTAAAACTATTAGCCTTCAAAGCCAAAATTAGATGAATTAAATCTAATTCTTAGATTATAATATTTTAATATTAATATACCTTTAAATTTGCAATTTAAAATCATAGTTGACTATATAATCTGGTAAAAGAAGTTAGCTCTTCGTTAATAAATTTACAATTTATCGCCTATCTCGGCCATTTTACCGAATAAATGACTCTATTCTACAAATCACAAGGATATCGGCACTCTATATTTTATTTTTGGGGGCTGGTCTGGGATAGTCGGAACCTCCTTAAGAATATTAATTCGTACAGAATTAGGGACCCCCGGATCTTTTATTGGGGATGACCAAATTTATAATACTATAGTCACAAGCCATGCCTTTATTATAATTTTTTTTATAGTAATGCCTATTATAATTGGAGGCTTCGGAAATTGATTAATCCCTTTAATGCTAGGGGCCCCTGATATAGCTTTCCCCCGACTTAATAATATAAGATTCTGGCTACTTCCCCCATCTATTACCCTTCTTTTAATAAGAAGAATTATTAATAAAGGAGCAGGAACTGGGTGGACCGTATACCCCCCTTTAGCCTCAAATATTTCACATGAAGGGGCCTCAGTAGATCTTGCAATTTTTAGACTGCACATAGCAGGAATTTCATCAATTTTAGGAGCTATAAATTTTATTTCAACTATTATTAATATATATCCGTCTGGAATAAAACCAGACCAACTATCATTATTCACATGATCTGTAAAAATCACAGCTATTCTCCTTCTCTTATCTTTACCAGTTCTTGCAGGGGCAATTACAATACTATTAACAGACCGTAATATCAATACAACATTTTTTGACCCCGCCGGAGGTGGAGACCCTATCTTATATCAACATTTATTTTGATTTTTTGGACATCCTGAAGTCTATATTTTAATTTTACCTGGATTTGGAATAATCTCCCACATTATTAGACAAGAAAGAGGAAAAAAGGAAGCTTTCGGAGTTCTAGGTATAATCTATGCAATAATATCTATTGGCCTATTAGGATTCATTGTATGAGCACATCATATATTCACTGTAGGGATAGATGTGGACACTCGAGCATATTTTACCTCAGCTACTATAATTATTGCCGTACCCACAGGGATTAAAATTTTTAGTTGGTTGGCTACTTATCATGGATCTCAAATTAAAATAAGCCCATCCTCACTTTGAGCTATCGGATTCATTTTTTTATTCACAATTGGGGGATTAACAGGAGTAATTCTAGCCAACTCTTCTATTGACATTATTTTACACGACACCTACTATGTAGTTGCTCATTTTCACTACGTCCTATCAATAGGCGCAGTTTTTGCCATTCTAGCCGGTATTGTTCAATGATTCCCTTTATTCACAGGAATCACCTTAAATGAAATATACCTAAAAACTCAGTTTATGACAATATTTATTGGTGTAAATATAACCTTTTTCCCTCAACACTTCTTAGGATTAAGCGGAATGCCCCGACGATATTCTGACTATCCAGATGCATATTTTATATGAAATATTATTTCTTCTATTGGTAGAATAATTTCAATAATCAGTATTATTTATTTTCTATATATCATTTGAGAAGCTTTTTCTACTAAACGAAAAGCTTTAAGAGCCCTAACCCTCTCATCTTCATTAGAGTGATTACAAAAGTTCCCGCCAACTGAACATAGATATGAAGAACTGCCAGCTATCGCTACTTAATTCTAAAATGGCAGAATAGTGCCCTGGATTTAAGCCCCAGATATAAAATTTAATTTTTTTTAGAAATCTGTACCTGAAAAACAATCCTTCTCCAAGATAGCGCCTCTCCTCTAATAGAACAATTAATCTTTTTTCATGATCATACTCTTTTAATTTTACTTATTATCACCATTCTTGTAAGACAAATACTAGTATCAATAATAATAAACAATTTCACTCATCGATTCTTATTAGAAGGCCAGTTAATCGAAACAATTTGAACGCTTCTTCCAGCATTTATCCTAATTTTAATCGCTTTACCCTCTCTTCGTCTTCTTTATATCTTAGACGAAATCTATAACCCCCTGCTTACAGTAAAAAGAATCGGGCATCAGTGATACTGATCTTATGAGTACACAGACTACAAAAATTTAGAATTTGACTCTTATATAATTCCATCTACTGAGCTAAAATCATTTCAATTTCGACTTTTAGATGTCAATAATCGGCTTATTATTCCATTCAACACCCAAATTCGTTTATTAACTACCTCAGCTGACGTCATTCATTCTTGAACAATTCCATCTTTAGGAGTAAAAATTGATAGAACTCCCGGACGATTAAATCAAGCAACCTTTAATATCAATCGAACAGGATTATTTTTTGGCCAATGCTCAGAAATTTGCGGAGCTAACCATAGATTTATACCAATTGTAATTGAAAGCATTTCTCCTAAAATATTCATTAAATGAATAAATTCAAAAATTTAACCATTAGGTGGCTGAAGGCAAGCACTGGTCTCTTAAACCATCTCATAATAATCTAGCAATTATTCCTAATGATAAAAATTTAGTTAATAAATAACGTTAGCTTGTCAAGCTAAAATTACTGTAAAGTAATTTTTAATCCCTCAAATATCCCCAATAATGTGAACCTGATTACTATTTATATTTAATTTTACATTAATTTTAACTATAATTTTAAATTATTATAGATTTTTATATCTACCTTCAAATAAAATTTATAATAAATCCTCTATAATAAAAACAAAATTTTGAAAATGATAGCTAATCTATTTTCTTCCTTTGACCCATCTACCTTTATATCTCTAACCTTAAACTGAATAAGATCTCTGATTATATTTGTATCTATCCCCCCCATATTTTGACTAATCCCCTCTCGATGATCTATATTTTGAATTAATCTTCTATTTACTTTACATAAAGAATTTAAGCCTCTTCTAAAATCTTCCTCCCTAACTGGAAGAAGGCTCCTATTTATTAGACTTTTTTCTGTTATTTTATTCAATAATTTTATAGGACTATTCCCATATATTTTCACTGCATCAAGTCATTTAAGATTCACTTTAGCTTTAAGTCTCCCTCTATGAATTAGTTTTATATTATATGGTTGATTGAATAATACAACACACATACTTGCTCACTTAGTACCCCAAGGTGCTCCTAATGTTCTACTTCCTTTTCTTATTATTATTGAAACTATTAGAAACTTAATCCGCCCCGGAGCTCTAGCCATCCGACTAACAGCTAATATAATCGCAGGCCACCTACTATTAACCCTTTTAGGGAACAGAGGGCCTTCTTTAAGGATATTTACTTTAAATTTTTTATTAATTCTTCAATTTTTATTTCTAATTTTAGAATTTGCGGTATCTATTATTCAATCATATGTATTCTCAGTGCTAGCTGCCCTATATTCTGAAGAAGTTACTTAATGTTAAAAAACCATCCTTTTCACTTAGTTGATAAAAGCCCCTGACCTCTACTAGGTTCTTTAAGAACTTTCACTTTATTAATAGGATTTATCAAATGATTCCATTTTAATGAAATTAATTTAGTACTATTAGGTACAATTAGAACAAGTATAGTTATATACCAATGATGGCGAGATATTGTACGAGAAAGAACTTTTCAAGGATTACACACATTAAAAGTTACTACAGGATTACGATGAGGGATAATTTTATTTATTACATCCGAAATTTTTTTTTTTATTGCCTTTTTTTGAGCTTTTTTTCATTCTAGACTTTCTCCAAATATTGAATTAGGAATAAACTGACCCCCTAAAGGGGTAACCCCCTTTAATCCTTTAGAAATCCCCCTATTGAATACTTTAATTTTATTAACTTCCGGCCTATCTATTACATGAGCACACCATAGCTTAATAGAAAACAATTATTCTCAAACCCTACAAAGTTTAAGTTTAACCGTAGCCCTAGGTATTTATTTTACAATCTTACAAAAATTTGAATATTCTGAAGCATCTTTTTCTATCGCTGATAGAATTTATAGAGCTAGATTTTATATAACTACCGGATTGCACGGCCTCCATGTAATTATTGGAACTACATTTCTATTCATTTGCTTGATTCGGCTATTTCTAAACCATTTATCTTCTAAACATCATTTTGGATTCGAGGCAGCAGCCTGATACTGACATTTTGTTGATGTAGTATGATTATTCCTTTATACTTCTATATACTGATGAGGGAGATAGTACATTAATTTATATAATATAATAATTATATTTGACTTCCAATCAAAAAATCTAAACTTTAGTATAAATAATTATAATCATTCTTTATTTAACAATAATTATCTTTATTATTTCACTTTTAATAACCGCAATACTCATCTTCTTTTCAAAAAAAACCTTCAATGACCGAGAAAAAAATAGCCCGTTCGAATGCGGATTTGATCCTAAAAATACAGCTCGGCTCCCCTTTTCTTTACATTTTTTTTTAATTGCTATTATTTTTATTATCTTTGATGTAGAATTAACCCTCCTTCTTCCAATAATTTTAACAACTAAAACCTCTAGATTTATATCTTTAAGATTTGCCCTAATTATTTTTATCTGAATTCTATTATACGGAATTTACCATGAAACTTCGCTCGGCGCATTAAATTGAACTATTTAAGGATAGTAGTTTATAAAAACATTTAAATTGCAATTAAAAATTATCTTTTGATCTATCTTTAATAAGAAGTAAATTTTACATTTAGTTTCGACCTAAAATTTTGATACTCAAATATCCTTATTATTAGTTAAAACCAAAAAAGAGGTACTCCACTGTTAATGGAACCATTGAATAAACTCTAACTAAAGAATTAAGTATTATTCAAGAATAAGCTTCTAACTTTATCTTAAGCGGAAATACCGTTTTTAGTTCATTTATATAGTTTATTTAAAACATTACATTTTCACTGTAAAAATAAATCTTATTTTATAAATACAGCACCTAGCCTCTCGTCCCCAATATATGCATAATGTATATGTATATACAATATTTAAGAGTATTTCACTTCTTTAGTGGCTTCAACACTACGCTCTTAGATATAAGCTACTTAAATATATTAATATAAATAATAAAAAAATAAAATTAACTAAACCAATAAAAAAAATAAATTTTAAATGATTTTGTGATAAACTCTGTATAATTTGAGAAACTTTTTTACTCAAATTTAATACACCATGTCCGCCATAAAATTCAAGTCAACCTTGATCAACCTTTTTATAATAAAGCTTACCCAAATACAAAAAATAATAATTTAGCCCATAAGTAGACATTACAGGCATTATTCATATAGCACCCATGAATAGCCTCATCTGATATAAAATAGAAAATTTTGACTGATAAAAATAAAATATATAATTTATCTCATACCCTAGCCAACCTCCGACAAAAATAACTAACAGTGTACATAATTTTAATACTAAAGGCAATAAAATAAAATAAGGAGTCGAAAATATCACTCAACTTAAACACCTTCCTATAAAAATCACAGCTACCACTAATCCTATTATTCTTTTTAGTATAATTAAATTATTATTATCTCTCAAATAATTTAAAGAAATTAAATTAAAATCCCCATAAAAAATATAAAAAGATATTCGTATAGTGTACGAAACAGTTAAACCTACAGAAAAATAAAACATAAAATAAATAAAAAAATTTGAAACTGTCATAGAAAACACTTCAACTACTAAGTCCTTAGAATAAAACCCTGATAAAAATGGTAGCCCACATAAAGCAAAATTTCTAATATTTATACAAGTACAAGTTAAAGGCATATAACTCATTAAAGGTCCTATAAATCGAATATCCTGATGCCCCCCTAAATTATGAATAATAGCCCCAGCACACATAAATAATAAAGCCTTAAATAAAGCATGAATTAAAAGGTGAAAAAATGCTAATTCCTTACCCCCCACACATAAAATAGTAATTATCATACCTAGCTGACTTAACGTAGATAGCGCAATAATTTTTTTTAAATCAAACTCAAAATTAGCACAAGCTCCGGCTATAAATATTGTAACTAAAGCTAAACAAAGCAAAAAATTTACTATAAACCCAGACACCCAAGAAAATGATCGAATTAACAAATACACCCCCGCAGTTACTAACGTAGAAGAATGTACCAATGATGACACAGGGGTTGGAGCTGCTATAGCAGCAGGTAACCAAGACGAAAATGGAATCTGGGCTCTTTTAGTAATAGCCGCTAAAACAATAAATAGTCTTAAACCTTTTATAATTAAATGATCTTTATAAAAATCCCCGTAAAATAGAAAATTTCAGCTATTAAAATTTATAGATAAAGCAATCCCTATTAATAAAGCAGCATCCCCAATTCGGTTAGATAAAACTGTTAATTTACCCGCATTGTATGACTTAATATTTTGATAATAAATTACTAAAATATAAGAAACTAACCCTAAAGCATCCCAACCCAATAAAATTATAATTAAATTAAGGCTTAAAATTAATAATATCATAGATAAAACAAATAAACCTATTAATATAATAAATCGCTTTATATATAATTCTCTAGACATATACCTACTTCTATATTTAAAAATTATCGAAGAAATAAATAATACAAAACCTATAAATATAAGCCCAATTCAATCTAAATATATTACATAAACTACTGACAAAGAATTCACCCTTATTAAATTAAACTCTAGATAAATATCAATTTCTAAAAATAAAAAATAAAACCCTATAATAATTATAATAAAAGAAAAAAATAAAAATATTCAAAAAGAAACTATACACAAAAAAATTGTTTAAAATGATTCACATATTATTAGCCCCACAAACTAAAGTTTTAATTAAACTACTTAAACAAACTCATAATAATAAAGTATCTGATTTCAAAAACAAAAAATTTAATGGCACTCAGTGCAAGGCCAATAATAAAAATTCACGAACTGTAATTAATCTAAAAGAATACACACCTGAGTATATTTTACCGTGCTGAGTAAAAGAATAAAGAAAAAGAGAATAAGCCGCTCTCAAAATAATTAAAATAAACAAAATAACTATAAAATATTTTCTATACAAAACCAAAGAATTAATTAATAAAATCTCCCCTAATAAGTTTAAAGAAGGGGGGGCTGCTATATTAGAAATACATAATAAAAATATTCATAAAGATACCCTAGGTAAAATATTAATAAAACCTTTGTTAAGATAAAATCTACGCCTAAAAGTACGCTCATAAAATAAATTAACTAAACAAAATAAACCTGACGACCTTAGTCCGTGGGCTAATATAAGAACTAAGGCCCCCCAATATCCCCATAAATTTATCGTCAAAATACCAGACAATACCAGCCCTATATGAGAAACTGAAGAATATGCAATTAATATTTTCATATCTCTCTGACGTAGGCATATTACAGAAATATAGACCCCCCCCATTAAAGAAATAATAATAAATAAAATATTAAATTGCACTCCTAACCTAACAAATAATTTTATTACTCGAAAAAGACCATACCCACCTAATTTTAATATAACTCCCGCTAAAACCATAGAGCCAGAAATAGGGGCTTCCACATGAGCTTTTGGCAACCAAAGATGTGTAAAATATATAGGAATTTTTACAAAAAAAATTATATTTATTACTAAATACAATAATAAGTCTCTACTTTTATTAAAAAAGTAAAATTCTAACCTATAAAATTTTACATTTAAGTAAAATAATGCAACTATAACTGGTAAAGACACTAATAAAGTATAAAATAATAAATAAACCCCCGCAGTAATACGCTCAGGCTGATACCCTCAGCCCAAAACTAAAACAAAAATAGGAATTAATCTAATTTCAAAAAATAAATAAAAAATAAATATATTTAAAGATCTAAAAGTAACAAATAATCTAATTATTAATAATAAAATAATTAAAATAAATAAATTATTAAAATATTTTAAATTATATAAAACTTGACTAGCTAAAATTATCAAAAAACAAATTCAAATCCTTAATAAAATTAAAGTATAAGAAAGTAAATCCACCCCTAAGAAATAAGAAATATACAAAACTTCTAATCTAAAACCTAATTTAAACATAAATATTAATGTTCTTAATAAAAAAATAAATGAAATAAATCAAAAATTTACTATATAAACAAAAGGAATTAAAAATATAAATCTTAAAATTATTATTATCATAGTATATCAAACATTACTATCATGTCTCTCCCATGAGTTCGAATTATTAAAACTAATAAAGATAAACCTAAAGCACTCTCACAAACCCTCAGGGTTAAATAAAACACAGATACGAATTGCTCAGAATAATAATAATTATAATAAAAAAATATAAGCACATACAAAGAAATAACTATAATTTCAAATCTTAATAATAATAATAAAAAATGTCTATAATTTAATAAAAAAACTAAAACTCCTGATAAAAATAACCCAACTAAAGAAAAAGAATAAAAATATATTAGCATTGTTTTAATAATTTAATAAAAATACTGGTCTTGTAAATCAGAATTAAGAAATTTCTTTTAAAACTTCAGAATAAAATCAAAATTTTTCTATAATTTCCAAAACTATTATTTTTTATAAACTATATTCTGAAATTCTTATTCATATTTTTACTATAAATTGACTACTAACCTTCCTATTCTTATTTATAAACCACCCATTAACTCTAGGATTTATCTTATTATCTCAAACAATCATAATAAGAGTATACTCAGGACTATTAAACTATAATTTTTGATTTAGATACATTCTATTTTTAGTAATAATTAGAGGACTCATAATTATATTCATCTATATAACAAGTGTTGCATCTAATGAAAAATTTAAAATACCAAAAACCTCAATACTATATACTAGTATAACTATTTTTATCTTATTAATACTAATATCCTTATTTATTGATAAATTCTACTCAATTCTATCTACTTCAATAATAATTTTATCAAACCAAACTATTGTTTTTATAACCCCTAGATTCAACCCCTTAACTAAATTTTTAAATTTACCCCACTCAAGTATATTACTTTTTCTAATAAATTACTTACTATTAACTTTAATTGTAATCGTTAAAATTACTGACCTAAATAAAGGTGCCTTACGACAAAAATAATGATAAAATTAATTAAATCCTCCCCATTAATTAAAATTACTAACAATTCATTAATTAACTTACCTACCCCATCCAATATTTCTACAATATGAAATTTTGGAAGATTATTAGGCCTATGCCTCATAATTCAAATTATAACAGGACTATTCTTAGCAATACACTATTGTTCTAATATTGAACTAGCATTTAATAGAATCTCCCATATCTGCCGTAATATTAATTACGGCTGACTAATTCGCTCTTTTCATGCTAACGGGGCCTCTCTATTTTTTAGATGTATTTATTTGCATATTGGCCGAGGTATTTACTATAAATCCTTTCTCCTTATTGAAACTTGAATAATTGGCGTAACAATCCTTTTCATAGTTATAGCCACAGCTTTCTTAGGATATGTCCTACCCTGAGGACAAATATCATTCTGAGGAGCTACTGTAATTACCAATATACTATCTGCTATTCCGTATCTAGGAAAAATAATTGTTCAGTGAATTTGAGGGGGATTTGCAGTAGATAATGCAACCCTTACCCGATTTTTCACCTTCCATTTTATCTTACCTTTTATTGTCTCAGCAATAATTATTGTTCACCTTATATTTCTCCATCAGACTGGCTCAAGTAATCCCCTTGGATCAAATAGAAATATTGATAAAACTACCTTTCATATTTTATTTACTTTAAAAGACTTAGTTGGAATAATCATTATAATATTTTTACTAAGAGTTGTTTCCTTACAATACCCGTACTTACTAAGCGATCCTGACAATTTTACCCCTGCCAACCCCCTCGTAACCCCTGTTCATATCCAGCCAGAATGATACTTTTTGTTTGCTTATGCAATCCTACGATCAATCCCAAGAAAATTAGGAGGAGTCATCGCCCTAGTGATATCAATTACTATCCTCTACCTCATACCTTTTATTAATAAAAGAAAATTCTCAAGTACCCAATTTTATCCTATTAATAAAATTTTATTCTGGGCATTTACTACAATTATTATTATACTAACGTGAATTGGATCCCAACCAGTCGAGCCCCCATTTATTATCCTAGGACAAATCCTAACAATATTATATTTTAGTTACTTTGCATTAAGACCCCCTTTAATAAAATTTTGAGATTACTTAATTTTTAAAATATAGTTAATGAACTTGTTTAAGTATATATTTTGAAAGTATAACAAAGAAATTTTACCTTTCTATTAACTTGTACTAAAAAAAATTAACTACATAATATTATATATACAATATATAATAATACTAAAATATAATAATAATAAATTTAAAGCTACCGGTAAATATCTTTTTCAAGCCAATCTTATTAACTTATCATAACGATATCGGGGCAAAGTTCCACGAACTCAAACTCAAAAAAATATAATAATTCCTAATTTTAAATAATAATAAATGCTCATTAAGTCAGCCCCTATAAATAAAAAAGTACAAATTATACTTATAAACAAAATACTAGCATACTCTGCCAAAAAAATTATTGCAAAAAGCCCCCTTCTATATTCAACATTAAACCCTGAAACAAGCTCTGACTCTCCTTCAGCAAAATCAAAAGGAGACCGATTAGTTTCTGCTAAAAAAGAAACAAATAATATTATTCTAAGTGGGAATATTACAAACAAAAATCAACTGCTTTCTTGAAATTTAATAAAATCTTTAAAATCAAATCTTAAAACTAAAAATAAAAAAGACAATAAAATTAAAACCAACCTTACTTCATATGAAATAATCTGAGCCACTGAACGTAGACTCCCTAAAAGAGCATACCTAGAATTAGACGATCATCCAGCTAATATAATAGTATAAACCCCTAAACTAGACACACATAATATAAATAAAATAGAAAATCTAAATCTAAAATTAACAGAATAAAAGGGGATACTTACTCATAATAATAAAGAAAAAATAAAATTTATTAACGGACATAAATAAAATAAAATTAAATTAGAAACCAGCGGAGATCTTTGCTCTTTAGTAAACAATTTTACAGCATCACTAAATGGCTGTAATAATCCCCTATAACCCACTTTATTAGGCCCTTTTCGAATATGAATATACCCTAAAATCTTACGTTCAAATAAAGTAAAAAAAGCTACACCAATTAACACTATCACTAATAAAACTAATATTACTAATAAAGATAATAATAAATCCTGAAACAAGTATTATTTATAATAAAAATTATATAAAAAGATCCTAAATCTATCGCACTATTCTGCCAAAATAATTAATTTTAATAAAATTCTAATAATAGCCTATTAAACTAATATTTGGTCCTTTCGTACTAAAATATTATACAAATATGAAGATAGAAACCAACCTGGCTCACGCCGGTTTAAACTCAGATCATGTAAAATTTTAAAGGTCGAACAGACCTAATCCATTTAGCTTCTACACCAAATTTATATTTTAATCCAACATCGAGGTCGCAATCTTTTCTCTCGATTAGAACTCTAAAAAAAAATAACGCTGTTATCCCTAAGGTAATTTTATCTTATAATCTTAAAATAAGGATCATATAACCACAAATAAATGTAAATATAAAAAAAAAGTTTAATAAATTTTTCAATCACCCCAATTAATTATACATTAAAATAAGAATACTAACTGCTAAAAATTACTAATCATAATATATATAAAACTCTATAGGGTCTTCTCGTCTTCCATAAAAATTTAAGCTTTTTAACTTAAAAATAAAATTCTAATAATTTAATAAGAGACAGTTAATTTTTCATTAAACCTTTCATACAAGCTTTCAATTAAAAAACTAATGATTATGCTACCTTTGCACGGTCAAATTACCGCGGCCATTTAAAATAAATCATTGGGCAGGCTCGACCTTAAATTATAATCAAAAAGCCATGTTTTTAATAAACAGGTGAAAATTTCATTTGCCGAATTCCTTAAATTAATCTCAAGATTCTAGTTAAACCTACATTATTATTATACTAATTCTATCATTATTACTAAATTTTATATATTAATACCCACATTTCAATAAAAAATATAAATTACATAAAAATATTAATTAATACTATAAACTAGCTATAAAACACTATAAAAAATAAAAACTTTTAATCCTATTTATAAATAAATAAAACCATACATAATTATATTAATCTAAATTAAAGCTCATCCCCTAATCCATAAAATCTTACTACTATAAAATTAAACATAAAATTTCATAATAAATAAAAATAAAATTAAATTTTTTTCTTAAAAAACTAGATATATTTAAAATCGAATAGCGTTTCACCTCTATAACCTTATTTATAATATTTATTCTACAATAAAAAAAATAAAATTATAGCTCTTTTAAATTCGAGATATTTAAATTTTTAAAAATTTTTAAATAAACCCTGATACACAAGGTACAATAATTAAACTTTTCTTTTACAAAATAATAAAATTTCTTTAACAATACTAATCCTCTATAATTACATAAATTTATTCAATAATAATAATTAAACCTAAAAATATTTTTATTATTTTAAATAACAAAATTAAAACTAATAATAAATAAACTTCAAACTATATTAATTAAAATAATCTTTTTAATGTAACTAAAAAACTTCATAAAAGCTTTAATTTGATTTTCTAGAAACACTTTCCAGTACCCCTACTATGTTACGACTTATTCCCCTTTAAAGAGGAAGCGACGGGCAATATGTACATACTTTAGAGCTTAAATCATTTTTTAAATAAATAAAAAATTACTTTTAAATCCATTTTCTACTCTATTTTCAATAGAATTTTCACATATAAAAATAATGTAACCCACCTCTTCTTATTTATAAACTATATCTTGACCTGATTTATTTTTAATAAAATTTTTGAATATTAGAATCCATTTAAAATATTCAACTACGGCGATATACAAACTAAAAAAATAAGTAAATTAACTCGTGGAATATCAATTACAGGGCAGATTCCTCTAAATAGACTAAAGTACCGCCAAAATTTTTAATTTTCAAGAACACCTGATACTAATTTGGCATAAACTAATTACTTTTTTATAATAGGGTATCTAATCCTAGTTTTATATAAAATTTCCTAGAATAATTAAATTATAAAAATTTATTAAAATTTAAAATTTCACTTAATAAATTTAAATACAAACTCAGCTATCTTAATCAACTTTTACCAAATAAACTTTTATTGCATAATTTGTATAACCGCAACTGCTGGCACAAATTTAGTTTATACTAAAAACAATTACTAATTCTTAATCTCTTAAATAAATTAAAACTATTTACTGTAAATTACAAATATCTTATAACTATTTAAATTTTAAATTATTAACACTAAAATTTACATCTAAAATAAAATTTTATAAAAATATAAAGCTAAAAAACTTTTATTCCCTAAGTCGAAAATAACATCGTAAAATCTCCATTAAATAGGAGCTCTCATACCGTACTAAAAAAAATTATTTAAAAATTTAAATATAAATAATAAAATAATTAATAATTATTTTACTTAAATTTTTAAGATACCTAAAACCTCAATAAAATTTTAACTAGAGAACCAAATCTTACTTAAAATCCCCATATAATTCCTAAGAAATCTTACAATCCAACTCCCGTCAAATTTATCCTGTACTAAAAGCTTTCTCACCCAGGGTTCTTTTTCGAAATTTAAATGAATTTTTCAATCTAAGCAAGTAACCGCCCTGCTTAAACAAATTCTCCATTAAATCTTCCGAATAAAGATCTGCAATACTAACTTTTCAATTTTATTTAGCTAACCAAAACTAATTTAACCTAAAATTCTTTTAATTTTAACCAATAATTATATTCAACAATAAAATTATCCTCAAATTTATAAAATACTATGAATTACACACTATAACTGCATATTTTCAATATTTCAAATACGTTCTCGCTTAAATAGACAACCATTCTACCTAACCCAAACAACTCTATACACAAAATATTTAAATCAAAATATCCCCCATTAAACCTTAATTTTTCTACAAAAATAAAATATTTAACCAAAATTTTTTTACCTCTATAAAATAATCTCTATACAACCTACAATAGAAATCTCTATTAAATTTATAAAAATATTAACCAAATTTTTAACCAATAAAATATAAGCATAATTTTTCTAAAATATAATATAATAATATTTTCCATATAAGAACATGCCATTTTTTTTTACTTTAATCTACACAACAAAGAATAACATGATAATTTTGCCGCTGAATATCTCCGTCTATGGAATATATAAAAAATATCGTGATTTATTAAATAATAAAAAATTAAATATTATATTTACTAATATAAATTATATGGGAATTGTTATTAAATAAGTTTTTTTTTTTTTTCGTTAATATATATTACTATATAAAAGATTTATTATAATATCTTTTAATTATATTTTTATAAAAAGAATCAATAATTATATTTAAATAAACCTTAAGATTTATACTATCTATAATACGGTTATTGTGTATATATATATAAGCATTTAATATAATATATAGTATATGAATTTAGTATCATATTTAATAACTACTATTAAAATTTAATTAATCTATATATCTTTAATACTATTTTAAGAGGAACTTCTAGTATAGTTTTTTCTCTCTAAAAATCGACTTTAAAGTATCTAGTCGAAAATTGTATAATAATATGCACTTATTTACCTATTTAAAGACCAAAGTTAACTTACTTGTTTAATTATTTTTTAAGAATTTATTTTATTTTATATATATATACTTTTTGGTATAATTATTATAGTATATTAATTAATAAATACCTATAATTAATTATGCTATTAAACGTTTATATAAGAACGCAAAATGGACAGGGTACTTTTTGGGAGCCCCTCTTTAACGGGGATTTTACTGTAAAGGCCCCAAAAAATTAGTGATTTCTTCAAAATGAAAAAAAAAAAGTTCGTTCAGAATTTCAACCGCAATTTTTGGCAAATTTTCCCCTTTTTTAGCTATAATGTTATTCCACCTTACCTTAATTAAAGTATTTTTGCTGTACGGTGTTTTTTATAGAGTGCCTGAACAGAGGGCCTTCTTGATGTGGAGGGGCATGTAAAATTTTTTTACCTCTATAAAAATCCCCGTTAAAAAAAAAATTCCGGATTTTTCCACTTTTTTCATTTTTTTTTTTTCAAAATTTTAAAAATACTTGAAATTTTCCAACAAAATTTTTGGCCATTTTTTTTTTTTCAAAAAAAATATTTTTTTTTCAGATAAAAATCCCTATTAAACAAATTTGGCTACCCCCCTGCTTACTACAATCCCAAATTCATCTAAACCCGTCTATCACAGGATCAATAAATCCAACCAATAGAAATTTGAGTGATTAGTTGAAATTAACCAATTCGGCTAACAGAAATTTGAGTGATTAGTTGAAATTAACCAATTCGGCTAACAGAAACTTGAGTGATTAGTTGAAATTGATTGATTTGGCTAATAGAAATTTGAGTGATTAGTTGAAATTAACCGWTTTGGCTAACAGAAATTTGAGTGATTAGTTGAWATTGATTGATTTGGCTAATAGAAATTTGAGTGATTAGTTGAAATTAACCAGTTTGACTAACAAAAATTTGAGTGATTAGTTGAAATTAACCAATTTGGCTAACAGAAACTTGAGTGATTAGTTGAAATTAACCAATTCGGCTAATAA